AAATACCCGATAGGGCTAAGCGGAACGAAAAGGGTTTTCCATGAGATGGTAAATGAAAACGATTAGCCCCACACGAGGTTTGGGAATAAGTGATTGTCTGATAATGAGCAAGGAATATACGTCTTTCTGCTAAAGAGGAGAGGATCTATTAAACTCATAATTCATTAGATCCTTGTTAGCAATGTCAACTAGGTATCATAAGTAAAATGATCACTATGGGTCAGACTCAATAGAATTGGATCCATTCCAAATAGCGAGAATTAGGATTCTTGATCCCTCTCAATCTCTCTTTCAATTCGAGGATCCAGAGAGGTATTTTCATAGTCATCTCCGAATATTTGCCATCTCCGAATATTTTCGATTTCATTTTTCTATGATATGTCTTTCTATATGAAAATTGGTTATTTACGATGTACGATGATCCCTGTTAAGCATCCATGGCTGAATGGTTAAAGCGCCCAACTCATAATTGGTAAATTTGCGGGTTCAATTCCTGCTGGATGCACGCGAACGGGAACGTTCCATAAGTCTATTGGAACTGGCTCTCTATCTATGGAATCTCATCCATCATCCATACATAACGAATTGGTATGGTATATTCATACCATAACATAAGAACAATAAGAACTCGAATTCTTATCGATACTGGAACTCAGAGCATAGGAGGGAAAGTCGATTTATGGATGGAATCAAATACGCAGTATTTACAGAAAAGAGTCTTCGTTTATTGGGAAAGAATCAATATACTTCTAATGTCGAATCGGGATTCACTAAGACAGAAATAAAGAATTGGGTCGAACTCTTCTTTGGTGTTAAGGTAGTAGCTGTGAATAGCCATCGACTACCCGGAAAGGGTAGAAGAATGGGACCTATTCTGGGACATACAATGCATTACAGACGTATGATCATTACCCTTCAACCGGGTTATTCTATTCCACTTCTAGATAGAGAAACGAACTAAAGGAGAATACTTAATAATACGGCGAAACATTTATACAAAACACCTATCCCGAGCACACGCAAGGGAACCGTAGACAGGCAAGTGAAATCCAATCCACGAAATAAATTGATCCATGGACGGCACCGTTGTGGTAAAGGTCGTAATGCCAGAGGAATCATTACCGCAAGGCATAGAGGGGGAGGTCATAAGCGCCTATACCGTAAAATCGATTTTCGACGGAATCAAAAAGACATATCTGGTAGAATCGTAACCATAGAATACGACCCTAATCGAAATGCATACATTTGTCTCATACACTATGGGGATGGTGAGAAGAGATATATTTTACATCCCAGAGGGGCTATAATTGGAGATACTATTGTTTCTGGTACAAAAGTTCCTATATCAATGGGAAATGCCCTACCTTTGAGTGCGGTTTGAACTATTGATTTACGTAATTGGAAGTAACCAATTAGGTTTACGACGAAACCTAGAAATCGATCACTGATCCAATTTGACTACCTCTACGGGATAGACCTCAACAGAAAACTGTTGAGTAACGGCAGCAAGTGATTGAGTTCAGTAGTTCCTCATAGAAAATTATTGACTCTAGAGATATGGTAATATGGAGAAGACAAAATTGTTTGAAGCACGCACAGAACCGGAAGCGCCCCTTGTTTCAAAGAGAGGAGGACGGGTTATTCACATTTAATTTGATGGTCAGAGGCGAATTGAAAGCTAAGCAGTGGTAATTAAGACCCCCGGGTGAAAATAGGGATGTCTCCTACGTTACCCATAATATGTGGAAGTATCAACGTAATTTCATAGAGTCATTCGATCTGAATGCTACATGAAGAACATAAGCCAGATGACGGAACGCGGAGACCTAGGATGTAGAAGATAATAACATGAGCGATTCGGCAGATTTGGATTCCTTTTCTATATATCCACTCATGTGGTACTTCATCATACGATTCATATAAGATCCATCTGTCTAGAGATCGTCATATACATCTAGAAAGCCGTATGCTTTGGAAGAAGCTTGTACAGTTTGGGAAGGGGTTTTTTGAGAAAAAAGAAGAATCTACTTCAACCGATATGCCCTTAGGCACGGCCATACATAACATAGAAATCACACGTGGAAGGGGTGGGCAATTAGCTAGAGCAGCAGGTGCTGTAGCGAAACTGATTGCAAAAGAGGGTAAATTGGCCACTTTAAGATTACCATCTGGGGAGGTCCGTTTGGTATCCCAAAACTGCTTAGCAACAGTCGGACAAGTGGGTAATGTTGGGGTGAACCAAAAAAGTTTGGGTAGAGCCGGATCTAAGTGTTGGCTAGGTAAACGCCCCGTAGTAAGAGGGGTAGTTATGAACCCTGTGGACCACCCCCATGGGGGCGGTGAAGGGAAAGCCCCCATTGGTAGAAAAAAACCCACAACCCCTTGGGGTTATCCTGCGCTTGGAAGAAGAACTAGGAAAAGGAAAAAATATAGTGATAGTTTTATTCTTCGTCGCCGTAAGTAAATACGTAACTAGGAATATGGAAAATTGCATTTTTGGAATTTGCAATCATGCGATGGGCGAACGACGGGAATTGAACCCGCGCATGGTGGATTCACAATCCACTGCCTTGATCCACTTGGCTACATCCGCCCCTTATCCAGCTAAAGGATTTTCTCTTTTTTCCATTCATCATTATTCTATTTATTCTGACCTCCATACCTCGATCGAGATAGTGGACATAGGATGCCACTCTTTAAAATGAAAAAAAGGAGTAATCAGCTGTGACACGAAAAAAAACGAATCCTTTTGTAGCTCGTCATTTATTGGCAAAAATCGAAAAGGTCAATATGAAGGAGGAGAAAGAAATAATAGTAACGTGGTCCCGGGCATCTAGCATTCTACCCGCAATGGTTGGCCATACAATCGCGATTCATAATGGAAAGGAACATATACCTATTTACATAACAAATCCTATGGTGGGTCGCAAATTGGGGGAATTTGTGCCTACTCGCCATTTCACGAGTTATGAAAGTGCAAAAAAGGATACTAAATCTCGTCGTTAACTGAATTAAGAATAGAAAGATTCAGAATAAACAAAATTGATAGGATTCAAATAAAGTAAAGGTAGGCGGGTAATAACCTTATTTATGACAAGTTTCAAATTAGTAAAGTATATCCCTAGGATAAAGAAGAAGAAGAACGGGCTAAGGAAACTCGCAAGAAAAGTTCCAACCGATCGTCTACTTAAACTCGAACGGGTTTTCAAAGCGCAAAAACGCATACATATGTCTGTTTTCAAAGCACAAAGAGTTCTTGATGAGATTCGCTGGCGTTACTACGAGGAAACCATTATGATACTGAACCTCATGCCTTATCGAGCGTCTTATCCCATCTTAAAGTTGGTTTATTCGGCAGCAGCAAATGCTACTCATTATAGGGATTTCGACAAAGCGAGTTTATTCATCACTAAAGCCGAAGTCAGTAGGAGTACTATTATGAAAAAATTCAGACCTCGAGCTCGAGGACGTAGTTATTCTATAAAAAAAACCATGTGTCATATAACAATTGTACTAAATATAGTAAAGAAATCTAAATAATCTTTAGATCAATCCAAGATTTCCATTCTCAATAAAAAAGAAATAGAATAGAAAAATATGGGACAAAAAATAAATCCACTCGGTTTCAGACTTGGTACAACCCAAAATCACCATTCCTTTTGGTTCGCAAAACCAAAAAATTATTCTGAAGGTCTACAGGAAGATAAAAAAATACGGAATTGTATCAAGAACTATATACAAAAGAATAGGAAAAAAGGTTCGAATAGAAAAATAGAATCAGACTCAAGTTCTGAAGTAATTACACATATAGAAATTCAAAAAGAAATCGATACAATCCGCGTAATAATCCATATTGGATTCCCCAATTTATTAAAGAAAAAGGGAGCAATCGAAGAATTAGAGAAAGATCTCCAAAAGCAAGTGAATTCTGTAAACCAGAGACTTAATATTGCTATTGAAAAGGTTAAAGAACCATATAGACAACCTAATATTCTTGCAGAATATATAGCTTTCCAATTAAAAAATAGAGTTTCATTCCGAAAAGCAATGAAAAAAGCCATTGAATTAACTAAAAAAGGAGACATAAAGGGAGTAAAAATAAAAATTTCGGGTCGTTTAGCAGGGAAAGAAATTGCACGTGCCGAATGCATAAAAAAGGGCAGATTGCCCCTCCAAACAATTCGCGCTAAAATTGATTATTGCTGCTATCCAATTCGAACTATCTATGGAGTATTAGGTGTAAAAATTTGGATATTCGTAGAAGAAGAATAACTAACCCTATCTTCCCATTCTGCCCTGTGATAGAATAAAAAAGACAAGAACCTTATTTTTCCCAAAATCCCTAAAAAAAAAGAATAAATTATACCTCTTTCTATAAGATTTAATGAAAATTGATAAATCTTTTAATATAATTGCTATGCTTAGTGTGTGACTCGTTAGTTTTTTCTTTAGGGTTAAAAATGAAGATTAAAAAAAAATTGGCTGAACCCTACTAAAAATAGAAAAAAACTTAGTAATTATAATTATAGAAAATTAACTAATAACCAACCTATTGCTTCGTATTGTCGAGATCCTAACTAAGAAACAGTCACTATGTGAATAAATAAATCTATAAAAAATGAGTAGATCTATCATATAGTTGTAGCAACTGCATTTTTTCTCTACAAAAGAAACCAGATTCTAGGCTGTGAAGCAAAACTAAAGGGATGTGGATAAAAGGAGGGATGATAGATAGAAGGAAGAAGAATAAGAAAGATATAGGATTCCAATGTGTATGGTCTATGAATTACATCAGAAAAAAAGCAATGTGATAAAGCATAAAATAAAAGAAAAATAAAAAAAAAAGAGAGAATTCGAAATCGTAACTTTTGAGACAACAAATCAAAATTGAAAGAAATAAAAAAGAGCAGCCCGCGTTAATAAAACTGAGAAAATTGACTCGGAAAGAAATTTTTTGGAAGCTCCATTGCAGAATTCAAACCTAACCATTAAAGGAGAAGCTGTGGGAACGACAAAACCTATGATGGCATCGGATTTTATTGAAAAGAATCCTAACACTTCATTGGGTGGGATGGCGGAACAAACCAAAAAAATTGCTTTATTTGATAAGGTTCTAAATTAACAAATAAAACAGTAAAGAGTAAATATTCGCCCGCGAAATCCTTATTGGATTAGAATACTTTACCACGATTCAATAAGAAGAAAAATAAGAAGATAAAAAAAAAAGAAAGATTCTATTTTCTATAAATATAGAATTTGAATATATTCTAGATCTTCTTTCTTGACTATATATTTTTCTATTTTAAGAAAGTAAAAATAAAAAAACCTAACTTTTTCTATTATATATTAATGTGTATCTATCCATAATATTTTGGAATATTATGGAATTCGAGAAATTCGCACGCTTTCTCATTTAATTCGCGAGGAGCTGGATGAGAAGAAACTCTCATGTCCGGTTTTGCAGTAGAGATGGAACTAAGAAAGAACCATCGACTATAACCCCAAAAGAACTAGATTTCGTAAACAACATAGAGGAAGAATGAAGGGAAAATCCTGCCGAGGCAATCGTATTTGTTTTGGTAGATATGCTCTTCAAGTACTCGAACCCGCTTGGATCACCGCGAGACAGATAGAAGCAGGACGAAGAGCAATGACACGATATGCACGTCGTGGTGGAAAAATATGGGTACGGATATTTCCCGACAAACCGGTTACAATAAGACCCACAGAAACACGTATGGGCTCGGGAAAGGGATCCCCCGAATATTGGGTAGCCGTTGTTAAACCAGGTCGAATACTTTATGAAATGAGCGGAGTATCCGAAACTGTAGCTAGAGCAGCTATCTCTATAGCTGCCAGTAAAATGCCCATACGAAGTCAATTTCTTCGATTAGAGATATAGAACCCCAAAAAGGAGTATTGAAGATAAAAAACCCCGGATTTTTCCTTCTGGAAAGACAATATTTCTCTCCTCCTTTTGCATTGAAATAACAAATTGAAATCAAAATAATATGATTCAACCTCAGACCCTTTTAAATGTAGCAGATAACAGTGGAGCTAGAAAATTAATGTGTATTCGAGTCATAGGAGCCGCTGGTAATCAGCGATATGCTCGTATTGGTGATGTTATTGTTGCTGTAATCAAAGACGCAGTGCCCCAAATGCCTCTAGAAAGATCCGAAGTAATTAGAGCTGTAATTGTACGTACATGTAAAGAATTCAAATGCGAAGATGGTATAATAATACGCTATGATGACAATGCAGCAGTTATCATTGATCAAAAAGGAAATCCAAAAGGAACTCGAGTTTTTGGCGCGATTGCCGAAGAATTGAGAGAATTGAATTTTACTAAAATAGTTTCATTAGCTCCTGAAGTATTATAAACACTAGTAGACGAGATATAGATCAAATAAAAAATTAGTAGATTGTGTCTCACGTATATGCGTTAAAATCCAAAATGAAAAGAGAAGGAAAAACATGTTGATTATAGAAAAATTAGGAGGAACCTAGAATTAGAGTCTTATGGGTAAGGACACTATTGCTGATTTACTAACCTCTATAAGAAACGCAGACATGAATAAAAAAGGAACTGTTCGAGTAGTATCCACAAATATTACCGAAAACATTGTTAAAATACTTCTACGAGAGGGTTTTATTGAAAGTGTTCGGAAACATCAGGAAAGTAACAGATATTTCTTGGTTTCAACTTTGCGACATCAAAAGAGAAAGACTAGAAAGGGAATATATAGAACTAGAACCTTTTTAAAGCGTATCAGCCGACCTGGCTTACGAATTTATGCCAACTATCAAGGAATTCCTAAGGTTTTGGGCGGAATGGGAATTGCTATTCTTTCTACCTCTCGAGGTATAATGACAGATCGAGAAGCTCGACTAAACAGAATTGGGGGAGAAGTCTTATGTTATATATGGTAATGGCCCCACCTATAGTGTCCGAATTCTATCTCGAACTTCCTATTTTGAAAATGAAAATCGAAAAATAGGAGAAAAAAATATGACAGAAAAAAAAAATAGGAGAGAAAAAAAAAACCCGAGAGAAGCAAAAGTTACTTTCGAAGGTTTAGTTACGGAAGCCCTACCCAACGGAATGTTCCGCGTTCGCCTAGAGAATGACACCATCATCCTGGGCTATATTTCAGGAAAGATCCGGTCTAGCTCTATACGAATACTGATGGGGGATAGGGTCAAAATTGAAGTAAGTCGTTATGATTCCAGCAAGGGGCGTATAATTTATAGACTTCCCCATAAGGATTCGAAGCGTACCGAAGATTCGAAGGATACTGAAGATTTGAAGGATACCAAAGATTCAAAGGATTAGGTTTTTCTGGGATAATAACTTCCAAGTTTCAAAATTGAAGTGAAGAGACTTATTTTTTCCAAAAGAATAGATTCATAGTTATAAGAAAGGAATACCTATATATGAAAATAAGAGCTTCCGTTCGTAAAATTTGTACAAAATGTCGACTGATTCGCAGGCGTGGA